CTTAGTAGTTTCGAGGAGCTAGCTAGTAGCCCCATATACTATTGGATTCTCAAGATTGGAGGAAAGAACGACGATGGAATAGGAATGGGAATAGGCTGAGTTGAGTACAAACGAAGGATAGGTATTAGCTAAAGGGCGCGGGCAGAACTAGGTGTTATTTACCTTTTGAGTGATCCGGCCGAGATAGAAGTGAATACTAAACGAAGAGAGCAAGGCTCCCCCAAGGGAAGCACAAAATGAGCCTCGCTGATAATATCAACCACACAGGCAAGAAGTCGATTACGTATCGAAGACGGCTAGGCTATAAGTATAAGTAGGCCTTTTGCTATTGCGATCAGGACTGCTCGCCTTTGTTTGGAAGCGGGATTGCCGGTTAGTCACGGCAGTCATCCCAAGCCTTCATGATTTTGACAAGCTCATTTCCCGCCCTTAGCTTCAGTTCGAGCCAAGCTTCCTGTCCCCATTCTCATGTCCCATCAAAGGTAGTCGCATAGCAAAAGTCTGCAAAAGCGGATTAGTCAGAGGCAGGTATAAGCTATTGATATATATCACTTCTCAGGCATACTCAATCCGTCTCCTTCTCAATCGTAGTACCAGTCCCACTGTCGCAGCGTCGGTCAAGAGCGGCTTCCAAGCCTGATGTTGCTTCGCTGCTTTCCTGCTTTATGCTTATTTAGTATGCTTCTTTCTTGCTGGGTAGCTAGTTCAGGTGCGGAATAGGAGCTAAAGGTTCAGTACTAATGGTTGTATATGGCTGCTAAGGGTTGATTACAAGGAGTTGGTACTTGTTCTTTAGTTAAGGTAGTCCTTCTTTAGGTTAGAGAGAAAGGGCTCAAGCAGCCTCTCTCGGTGTGCCTTATAGTACGTACTACCCTTCCCCAATCCGTTCTCAACAAAGATCATATAAGAAGAAGTGAGGAAATGGCGCTTTCAGAGGCCTACTCCCCCTCAGCTTCTATCCCGATTTTGGACCTTTAGGGCTTCTTCTTAAGGCATCCAGAAGATCTGCTTGGTGTGCAGCTAGGAAGCAGCTAATAAATGCATTCCTTCATGCTCAGCTTTTTGAGAATCATAAGGCAACCTTTCCGGGTAATGATCAATGAGGATCGATTCTAGTGCCAACATAGGTCCTTGTCGAGGTCTCTCGAGCCTCGGATCTCTGTCCATCAATCCAATTTGCGTTTTGAGAAGCCAAATAAAGTAGGAAACGCTGATTTCTACCACTGGCTCTCCCCCGTAACGGTCTCCTTTTGAGCAATGATTCTATATCAAGTAGGGTCAATGGGCGGAAGTTGTCTAATTGCTAGTGCAAAGCCCTTCTCCGAATCAAATCAATAGGGCAGGACCCTTTCCAGCTCACGCATGATTATCCACCAGTACGAACTCCACTTGGTGTCTCTTTTTTGGTTGACGTATCCGGGTAGGAACATTTCCAGCATTCCCAACTAGTCCAGCATATTCTTCCACTCTTTCCAGGAAGCGTCTCTAAGGAAAGCCTATGTCGGTAAAGAGAACCCTCGGTTTGGGACCTTGAAGGCATCAAACCATTAGTCGGTCTGCAAACGTTGCTTTGGAAGCTCTATTTTATCCAAGCAGAGAGTCGGCAGCGCATAGGGATTGAGTATCTAAAAATCTCTTATTAGAACACAGTCTTTCCATGAATGGATATGAAAGGAGTTATGCCACAAACATAGACACAAGTCACCCCTTTCTCTTTCTACATTGCTTGAATGTTCCGTATATCGATCTATCTGTGCTCCCAGCTCTATGAGCTCTCAGAAAGCTGGTTCGGTAAAGCAAAGTCCCAATGCAATTCTAAACTAAACGTATATTTGGCAAACCGCAAGAGGCATATCGGTAAGAAGCAGGCCGCTCTCGAGGCAACTCTTAGTAATCAAAAACTTCGGCCACCGGAAGCGCTGTAAACGTAGCTTTGAAGGAAATAGGGGTGAGCTGCCTGAAGGAATGAGTTGTTGTACACTAGAGAGGAGGGAGGTACTTCGGTCACGAAAGCTTATACACTCAGTTGAACATGTTAAGATATAGTACACTAGGAAAGAGAAAGATATGGGCGCTTAGTCTCAGTGCTATGAGTTCTCTTTTCATTGATTGATCTATGCCATGAGTTTTGGTATTGAACTAGGAGTTAAGCAGCTAGGGGTGATATGAGCAACTAGGAGTTGTGGTACTGCAACTCTTATACCTGAAAATGTACATTATTCTGTTTTGATTGAAGTAGCTGTTAGTGTAGCTTGATTGATTAGTTGCTTGGCGAAGTGAGCTCATTGCTTTATTGAGTAGTAGACTGTGCAGCTGGTTTGGTTTAATAGTTGCTTAACTCATTGCTTTTAGCACCGGTATTAAAAGACCTCGATTGCAGCTTGGCTCCTTTTGTCTTGTATGACCCCTCCTTCTTTCCGACCCCTTCTGTCTGTCACAGTGAAGCTTTTTTGACCCCATCAATAGAGATAGAGAGCTGATGTATTACCACAGTACAGTCTCAGATTTATGTAATCACGAGTAGCATGAGTTCCATATGTTGCCTTAAGGTTCTTAGTTTGATATTCCCTAGGGGCTTCCGCCGTATACTTGGTTCCAAGATGTGCTCCTTCTTTCGGGGAAGGGATGTACAGGCATAGTGGACATAGTTGACAGGGACCGACCGAATCGACGGTAAGAAGGAAAGGTTCTTTTGACATCCCTAGCTGTGATTTAGTGAGTGGAGGACGTTCAGTGGTTTGCTAGAAGTAGAAGGTACGGACATTGTGAATCAGTCTACTAGAGAGAGCTGCTACTGCATCATCATAAGCAGTGGGAAGGTCAGGACCCTTGCTCTTTACCTCAACTCCAACAGCAGCAGTCAATCCTGGGTAGTGCGTAAGCGCTCGGTATAGGAACTCATGTGCTCTAGCGGTGACTAGTGGATGCTTGCCTAGGGCTCTTCTGCCGTATGCTAGGTTCCAGTCGACGGGGGCAGGGCCATAGAAGTGGGAGGGGCTAGGCGGTGCGATCAAGAGCAGCTTCCTGAGCGTCCAGTCGGGCAGGATTTATCTGATGATCTTTGTTGTCTGGCGCTCTTCCGTACCGAAAGCCCGATGGTACTCTACAAAGCCTGTCTTTTTTGGGCCTACCAGTTGGAATCAAAACCTTGTGAACTTTTGTATGCGATTCCTGCTGTTCGTTACCAGTGAGTGTAGCATTGATTAGTTATATAGTCTTGATAAATAGAGTTTAGCATCTTTTCGCTATGCTAGCTTCTTTGATTCAGAGCGAGTTTCCTACTCTACTATAGGGTAGGGGCTCTTCCCGCGCTATTGCGGACGTACTTAGCTTAGCTAGTTTAGGGCTTCTATCGCGCTTTAGCTAATTTGAGGCTTTAGGGCTTTTGTTCAATCCATCTTTTCTCAGAGAATAGTAGGTGGACTACTGAAATCGATCTTCTTTGTCTATGTTATTCATTGGTCGGTCTATCGATCGTAGAGGCTCGTTCCTCGCCCTGACTTTGTTCCAACTAGGCCTGTGTAGCTTTCTTTCACTGAACACCAAACGGGCATTCTCCGTGCTGGCATGAACAACCTAGAAAGAAGAATGACAGATTTGCTTTGTTGCACCGATCCCATCGGTCACCTTTTCAGAGCTTTCATGATAGAGGGAATTCTGGATCCGCGGATGATTGAGCTAGGATGCGAAAGCTAACTCGACCAACTACTGGCTTGCTCGATTGACTAAATCTCGTATGATAATACACTTTCTCTGCCGTCTTTCTTCCCGCTCGCAGGGATAGAATTGGATTGACAGACCAAGAAGGGAAACAAGCTTTAGACCAGAATGAGTACCACAGTATTGAGAGAGATGGCAGGATGCCAAGCAAGCCAGTTGGAGACTTAATACATAAAGAAGAGACTTCGACATTCCCAGCAGACTTTGACAGGTGTTTCAGGACCGGTTGTAAATAAGTATTAGCGTTACAGATTTGACTCCCCTGGGCAACCTTTGAATCGTAGATACCATCTCTAATAAGCGGGGGTGAACCTCTGCTCCGAACGGCTGTAGATGCATTGATAGAAAGACAAGCAACCGAACACCCAAGAGAGGAATATAAGGTGGGACAAGTGATCCTCTAGGGACTCACTATAGAAAACAATGTCATCAAGATAGACAACAAGAAAGAAATCAATATAGTTATAAGTTCTAAAAGACATCACTCATCAAATTACATAAGGTCATTTGTAAGCCCAAATGGCATGACAAGGAACTCGTAAAGCCATATCTGGTAACAGAAGTGGTTTTAGGCTCGTCTCCTTCTGCAATTCTTACTTTCCAATAGCCCTCCTCAATGGAATCAATCCATCCTTTCTCTCTTCTTTCTCATCCGCCCGGGCTACCTCCGGAAACGAACGGTAGGGATCTGTCTTTCTTTGTCTTTTAGTCACGATCAGAAGATAGTAGAGCTGGTTATAGAATTCTCTTCTTCCTCATCAACCTATAGCCGCCCTGTCTGAAATCAAAGCTAGGGTTACGGAATCCGATTTCAATTCTTTGTTCTATAGTTCCAATGTCCAATCTTCTAGGCTATCAAGCATCATATCACGAGACAAAAGCACCCCTAATGGTCTTTGCAGAGCCTCTGAGTCTTCCTATCGTTCGATGGAAAGCTCGAGAAATTGCATTCCACTACTATTGTATTGGTTGGTCTTGTGTCCCATCATGGAGGTACCAACTCTTCTCTTCTACTTCTACACCGGTATAGCAACTAAAGCCAATCCGGCAGTAGTAATGCTGTGAACTTATGATACCACCTATCGTTTGATAGGAGCTACGAGAACAGCCATTCTTTTAGGCTGAATTTCTTAGAACCTTTGTTGTTTTGCCAGTTCATAACTGACCTCTGGAACTCTTCCACCGAAAGCAAGAATGGCATAATCCATCGCATCTGCAACCGAAACCCAAGCTGGCGAATAAGCAAGTGATTTGTCTTTTTTTAGTCTTTATTAGCTTGATCGGCAACTGGGACACAAACGAAGGAGCTTTTAGAATGACTTCAATTGGCACACACAACATTACCCCAACTATTCCATAGCCTCTGAGACTGCCTTGCCTGACCTTGAGCTCTTCGCTTCGTGCCTTACTTCTGCTTTGAGTTCTGTCCTTTAAATATGTCCTATGTCCCCTGTTCCTACCCGCCACAGCACCTATAGGCAAGCCAAGGAGTGAATTCAGCAAATAGATTCTGCTCCTTTCCTTTGTTCACTTTCAAAGTCAAAGGCTTAGCTCTAGCTTCCTACTAATAGACCAATGGGCCGAACGAAGAGATTTGTCTTTTGAAAAAACGATTTACATTACTTACTATTTCACTATGAAACCCAAAGCTTGGGTGAAGGTCGCCCCCCTTCTGCTGTAGTGTAGGCAGATCCTTTGTGTCCTTCTATTTAGAATGTCTGATCGGTGGTTAGGAGCTCATGTTAGGAAGATCTCTGGGCTAGGAATCTCGCTAGGAGTTATCCGGCCATTGCGTCGTATCATCAAAAAAAGAACTCCGGATCGGCTTTGGTCGCCTTATCTCTAGATTTCCCTCTCCCCTTGCGCACCACGTTGCGCGCACTCCCTTCACGCATAGGTCCTTCCCTACAAAATAGGGATGCTGCCTAGCAGCTTGATCGATCAGTGCGGAACAACAGTCGATAAGCGAGAGTCACTCCTAACCTCTGAATGGAAGGTCCTAACCGATGAAGCGAAGGAACAGCCGAGGAGCCGAAGAGAAGGCAAGGTATGGAGTTGCTTTCTCCACATTGGTCAATCTTCTAGAGAATCATCGCACTTCCTCGCGGGTAGGTTTATTAGATGAGGGGCAAAACTGGCCTTCTCAGAGGTCTTCTCAAAAGCTGAGCATGACGTTCTTCTTGTCCTGACCAAAAACCGGTACATAGGAAGCCATAGGAGCTGCATGCTACTGGTAGGGCAAAGGCTGTGTGCAGCGCGCAGCTAAGTCACGCAACGGCTAACGGCTAGAGCATTCTTTCCTGACCATTTCTATGGACCCTTTCTGAGGGATCTATGGTCTTCTCCTACGAGATTGATTCTTCTCCTGAGGCTTCGGAAGCAAAGGAAACCACCAGTACCGCCAGTCCAGTACCACGTCTTCTACTTAGCAAGGATCGGAGGCAGCCCCGAAGCAAGAAAGCATTGGTCTAGAAGAACCTCACACCCGGGACTCATGGATTGGCAGTTGCACGGGTAGAGCAGGTCAACAGCCGACATTGGATTTCCCGAGATTTGACTATTCTATAGAATCAGAGCACGAGAACCTAGCCTAGCCTCTAGGGTGAGAGACTCCAACATGCCGAATCACTGATCAAGAACAAAATCGAATGAACATTTCTGTAAATAAGAGAAAAGAAAGAAGGTAGAAAGCACACAACTGAACCTGCTATTTGGCGTCCTCCAACGGAACGGGTGCATGTATCAAGGTCAATGTCGATGCTGCTAAGTGACTCAGTTCAAATGCAGCTGGATTTGGCTTGATCGTCGGGATGGTGATGGTCTTTTTTTTGGACTTGGATGCGTCCATCTTCTGTGATACTGACCCAAACATCTGTCTCTTTCTATCACAAATTACGTAACGTATAAGGATAAGGAGCACATACATATAGAGAGGTGAAAAGGACTTTAGTCCCAGTTATCTAATCATTACCAGGATCTGCCAGACCGCTTTTCTCACTTAAGCACTCGACGTCACAAATAGAAATAAGAACAGAAGGGGCAGGGTCAACGATCACTCACGTCACGGGCAGCACGACGAGCTCAACTTCCACTGAAAAGTCATAACCTCTCCGACTCCGCTTTAGTCATTAAGAAGCCGATGAGCCAGACCGGTGAAGCAAGCCAACCGATGACCCGACTCACTCAAAGAATGGATGAGAAGCATAAAATCCCTGTAGATCGTTTCATTTGTCGTTTCTCGCAAGCAGGAATCGAACCAGCGCTAGCGGATCAAGTCACAAGCCAGAAGACATAATTAGACTTTTTGTTACATCTGTGGAGGCCCATAAAGAGAGGTGCTACACTCCGATTACACACAGAAATCAAAGACTGATCGCCCTACCGATGAAAGAAAGATAGTGATTCGTTGATGTTAATGAAAGAAATGATTGGTTTCACTTTCACGACATGGAGTTGAACCATGATCGACCGTGATCGTGAGAATTGCCTAGAGCTTCTTGGCCCACGTGTCCCGAACGAACTAAATCGCCCAGTATATGTGGCACAGAGGCTACTCCACTAGACTATAGAATCTTGATGATATCTATCTAATTACATCCGGCGTATGATTCACACTCTTTCTGGGAGTGCAGGGAACAGTACTTCCACTAGTTCCTTTGAGTTCTTATCTGATGATGATCAGTCTGATCCCAATATCCTGCCTTCCAAGACTTGGTTTTTCAACTTTCAAGCAGTCAATCAAGCAGCACTGGCCGCTATTCCATAGATGGCATAGAGCTCTTACACAGCGCCTAATAGGAATAGGAATAGGAATAGGAATAGGAATAGGAATAGGAATAGGAATAGGAATAGGAATAGGAATACTTCACTAGAAAGGTTTGGTTTCCCCTGTAGTTTGGTACAGTGCTTTCATCTTTCACTTCTGCTCTGTCTTATTAACTTCTGTCTGATCTCACTTCAATTGAGGGTTTAGTTCTGATCCGTGCTGATCTTACAATCACCGACTCGAAATCGAGGGTTTTGACATAGCAAATGTCGGCATATCTTCATCATCCGGCTGGGCACTAGGATGTGGTGAAGCTGTAAACAAAGATTCTCCCTTGTTAGACCGCTCTGGCTCGGTACTGTGTCGATTGGGGTTATCTTGGAAGTTTGAGTCCAGTTTCTTCCTCTTCAAGTGTATTACATAACCTCCAACCAAAGAGCATAGAATCATACTCTATAGGAAGGTAATGTATCACTGCACACTTTCTATATCTTTGTTCTAAGAATCAAACATCTTTTCTTCTGTGAAAGAGCCACGCACAACAGACTTGCTCCCCCTGTATCGAAGAATTCAGTCCTTTTTCCGGGGAAAAGACCAGCAAATAACATTTATTAATAAAGGCTGGAGCCCTCCTGAGCTATACCTCGAAGAGCGATCTCTTGTCTAGGAAAGGCTGGATTGAAAACCTAGCTCATCTTTCGTGGGCTCTAAAGAAAGGAATTTAGGTCTCGACGAGCCTCTTTCTCTTTACCGATTGCGGATGATTATTCTCAAGCGGACACTTTTCTGCCTCTACCACCTATCTGTGCAGTAACTCCTGGGCAAAAGCCCCTTTCCCTGTAAAACAATGTATCCACGGGAAAAAAGCTTGAGTAAAGCAGTACTGAGCTACGGGCTTCTCCCTCACTTCTTCTTATACCGTTCGTGTCCAGGCAAGGAGTCAATCATACAACACTTCCTTAGCTTTAGCTTTAAAGAAAGTTCCCTGCGGGGCTGTTACACGTCTTCCCTCCGGGGGAGAAGCAGCACTCTTGTCGACTCTCCACTTTTGCTTTCAGTGAGTTCAGATGCATAGAATCTTGGGTAAGACATGCCATGCGCAGAAGAGTAAGCGCTTGAAGCCGAATCCGGGAGAATATAAGATATAAGCGGGAAAGAACTAAGCTAGGGAAATTCCTTCTTGTAGTTTCTTCCTCTCAAAAAGCATTACTGGCGAACAGAAACAAACTCCTCAGTAGAAGGATTGGATGGGAGCAATTCAAGTCAAGCTAGACAAGTTCTCTTAGATCTTCTCTTTTGGTTACTCTCATACGGGAATAAACTAGTTAATTTATACTTTCTTCGGAATAGAGTTCATAAATCAACATTCGGCCTTCAAAAAGTCGAATGCCAAACATCGACGACTGAGATGCTGAAAACACCCCCTCGACCCTGTTGTGCGGTATTGTATCAAACTAAGCTCCTTCGAATTTGTCCTATCGACCCGAATGAATTAGTCGATCCACATTATATATAAATCTGACTCATGCAGAAGCGTAGGGAACGGATGGAGCGCGGATACGCGAAGTGATAACTAGCAATGCACGTTGGGAATTTTGACCTTCTATTCACAAATGTGGGAACAACCAAACGAAAGAAGGCGCGGCGGTGGATTCTAAGGAGGGTTTCAAGTCGCTTATCCGCTCTAACAAAAAGGGACGGTTAATGGCTTACTTCACACCCCGTATTCGTAGACAATAACCCACTAATAAATCAAGAGAAATACCGGAAAATCATAGAATTGAATATAGAATTTGTTAGCCGGGAACCTTCTTTTTGTTGATGTAGTAGCCTTCCTTGTGGTTTCATCGAGATTGGCTTTGTCTTTACGAGTTGAGTAAAGCCCGAACCCGAGGGATTGAACACTTTTGTGCCAACCTTCTCGCCTAGAAGGCTGAACTTAGGGCTGGAAAACGAAGTGACTTACAGGATTCAATGTTGCGAGGGATAAAGAGACCCCGGGTCAACCTGTTATCTTTATCAAAGAGATATAGACGGACCGACCCACCGGAGAGATTCCCACCTTTGCCAACAAGGCCCAAAAAAGGTCAATCGAACCAAATCTCAGACAAAGCAAATAACACACACCGACTAAGAAAATAATGATTAGGAATGAGTAGAGAAAGTAGAGAATTCGAGGAGATAATCGACGAATCATGATATTTGGAATGAAAATAGGAGTAATTCAAATATGGCTTTTGCGCTTTTCTTACTTACGACCTTTCTTCTCTTACGCAATTTCTGACTAATCGTAGGTTAGCCTAAGGACCGGAATCAGAGGTTTCGGCTTTTCGGGGCTGCTAGGCTTCTATCTTTCCCCCTGACTCTTCTTTCTCCCTAAGGGCTTAACCGGTCAAGAATAAAAAGAGTTTTTCTCAGTCATATACCCCCTTCTTCCTCTCCGATCTAAGAGATCTTCGAACTTCTCCGAATCCGTCTTTGTCGATCGTCTTGTCCCCTCATCTTCTTAGTAGGGCTAGGTTTTCAATCCAGCTTAGCTTAGTCTGGTTCGAAGACCTTTCTTGGTCGAGGGGTTTGCTTCCTACTTTCCTTTTTTAGTCGAATACCTCGCCAGTTCTAAGTAGCCTTCACTCATAAACTCCGGTTTATGGCAAAACCCTATCCCTGTAGGTCTCGTATCCAAAGCCCTATCCCTGCCTTCGAGGTCAAGTATCTGAGGAAGATCAAGACCTTTCGAGCTAACTTAACTGTCAAAAATCAAAAGACAAACTAGCAACTCTCCTTCTCGACACGGGAAAGCTGGACTTTAGTTCCCAGCTAAGACTCTAAGAGTGATTGATGTCATACCAGTAGCCCTTCTTACAACAAAGGTTATTCTGCCTGCGGGTTCTGGAACAACTCCTTCTATAGCTGCTGATTCGTGATCTCGACAAAGAGATTTCGAAAGGCTAGCAGCTGAGTCGTGAACAACTGCCTATTCTCTAGCAGCAGCCGGGAACACTCCTATTCTATTTGCCGTGAAGAAAGTACCAAATGAGACTTGCCTTCCCCTTAAGCTAAATGAAAATATCGTATATAATTGCAGACAAGAAAGTAGCTAAGAAGAAGAGAAAAGAAATGAAGCGTAAGGATCAAAGTCAAGACGAAGAAATGTTGGAAGGTGCTAAATTAATAGGTGCGGGAGCTGCTACAATCGCTTTAGCGGGAGCTGCAGTCGGTATTGGGAATGTCTTTAGTTCTTTGATCCATTCTGTTGCACGAAATCCATCATTGGCTAAACAATTATTTGGTTATGCCATTCTGGGCTTTGCTCTAACTGAGGCGATTGCCCTATTTGCCTTAATGATGGCCTTTTTGATCTCATTCGTGTTCTAATTTATTGTATGATCTTCTTTCTGTTCTGAGAAATGAACTACGGTGACCTGATTCTCTCATCAAAAGCGCCTCTTGTTCTCTTGAGAGATACGTAGGCAGCCCGCGAAGTCTATGTGGGTGCGGTCTAATCATTGTCTTTCTTCATCATCAATCGAATTCTTGGTTCAGTTCTCCGCCTTAACGACAGAAAAAAGGATTGATCAAATTCTAGTGAGTCTGACTCATAGTGATCATTTATCAAAGAATGACTCTGGTTATCAAATGATTGAACAACCGGGAGCAATTGACTTACGATACTTAGTTGACATTCATCAAAAGTCTCTATTTCATTATGAGTTCAATACATCCTCTTTAGCAGAAAGACGGGTATTCCTTGCTCATTATCAGACAATCACTTATTCACAAACTTCGTGTGGGACTAAGACTTTGCATTTCCCATCTCATGGAAAACCCTTTTCGCTCCGCTTAGCCTTATCCCCCTCTAGGGGGATTTGAGTGATAGGTTCTATAGGAACTGGACGATCCTATTTGGTCAAATACCTAGCGACAAAATCCTATGTTCCCTTCATTACGGTATTTCTTAACAAGTTCCTGGATAAAAAGCCCAAAGGAACAATTATTGATGATATCGATATTGATGCTAGTGACGATATCGATCGTGACCTTGATACGGAGCTGGAACTGCTCACTATGATGAATGCGCTAACTATGGATATGATGCCGGAAATAGACCGATTTTATATCACCCTTCAATTCGAATTGGCAAAAGCAATGTCTCCTTGCATAGTATGGATTCCAAACATTCATGATCTGGGTGTGAAGGAGTCGAATTACTTATCCCTCGGTCTATTAGTGAACCATCTCTCTGAAAGATGTTCCACTAGAAATATTCTTGTTATTGCTTCGACTCATATTCCCCAAAAAGTGGATCCCGCTCTAATAGCTCCGAATAAATTAAATACGTGCATTAAGATACGAAGGCTTCTTATTCCACAACAGCGAAAGCACTTTTTCACTCTTTCATATACTAGGGGATTTCACTTGGAAAAGAAAATGTTCCATACTAACGGATTCGGGTCCATAACCATGGGTTCCAATGCAAGAGATCTTGTAGCACTTACCAATGAGGCCCTATCGATTAGTATTACACAGAAGAAATCCATTCTAGACACTAATACAATTAGATCCGCTCTTCATAGACAAACTTGGGATTTGCGATCCCAGGTAAGATCGGTTCAGGATCATGGGATCCTTTTCTATCAGATAGGAAAGGCTGTAGCACAAAACGTACTTCTAAGTAATTGCCCTATAGATCCTATTTCTATCTATATGAAGAAGAAATCATGTAACGAAGGGGATGATTATTTGTACAAATGGTACTTCGAACTTGGAACGAGCATGAAGAAATTAACGAGACTTCTTTATCTTTTTAGTTGTTCTGCCGGATCGGTCGCTCAAGATCTTTGGTCTCTACCCGGACCCGATGAAAAAAAGGGGATCACTTCTTATGGACTCGTTGAGAATGATTCGGATCTAGTTCATGGCCTATTATCAGTCTAAGGCGCTCTGGTGGGATCTTCACGGACAGAAAAAGATTGCAGTCCGTTTGATAATGATCGAGTGACATTGCTTCTTCGGC